AAAATTTTAATTTAAGATTAAATAATTAGTTATATAAATTTTTTATATAAAAATTTTGGTGATTAAATATTTTTTATAAGTATTTAATTTAATATTTAATTTATAATATTAATTAATATATGAAAATGTATTTTAGATATTTATTTAATTGTTATATTATAATGTGCCAGCATATGCGGTTATACATTAGATAATAATTAATTTAATTAATTATATTGAAGTATTATTAATTATAGAGTGAGTTTATTTTATAGAATATATTGTGGTGAAATAGTTAATATATTTTGTTAAATTAATTATAGATGATTAAAATAGTAAAGTTAAGTTTAGTGAATAGGATTAGATACCCTATTAATTTAAATTAATATTTAATTTAATGAATAAGTTTAATAAATTTAAAATTATTAAATTTGGCGGTATTAATATTTAATTAGAGGAACTTGTTTATTAATTGATAATCCACGAATAGATAAACTAATTAGATTTTATGTATTGTTGTTTAAAATTATATTAAAATGTATAGTTGAGATATAGAAAATTTATAGTAATTCAAATCAAAATGTAGATTTTAATTAGATTAAGTGAGTTACAATTAATTATATTATTGGAGTTTAAATTTAAGTTTAAATTGAAATTGGATTTAATAGTAAAATTAAATTAAATTTTTAATTTGATTAATAATAATATGTACAAATTGCCCGTCATTTTCAATCAAGTTGAAAGAAGTCGTAACAAAGTAGAAGTACTGGAAAGTGTTTTTAGATTAAAGTTTTTAGTTTAATAAAATAGTTCATTTACAATGATCAGATTTCTTATGGAAAAAATTTATTTTAAAGGTAATTTAATTTAAGAGTGTAAGTTAGATTTTTATATTTATTAAAAAAATTTTTATTTATTTATGTTGAAGTAATTATATTGATTTAATAAAATTGAGGTAAAGTAGTTGATAATTAAATATAATTAAAAAATAAGTATTTATTTTATGTTCCTTTTGTATCAGGATTTATTAAATTATTTATATAAATTTTATTTATCTAGAAATTTAATGAGCTAATTTGATTTGATAGTTAATGTAATATAATTATTATATAAATTGAATTGGGGGTGATATATTAAACAAATTAAATGATATCTAGTTTTATATAAATTAAATTTAATTTAGTTATAGTGATTTTTATTTAATACATTTGTTATTAAGTAAATTTGTTATAATAAAAATATACGGAATATATTGTATATTTCTAATAAAATTTAATTTTGAATGTTAATTTTATAGATTTAAGATTTATTATTATTTGAATAAATTTAAAAATTTTATTAATTTAAGAATTTATTTGATTAATATAAAAATTTATTTAATTAATATAATTTTAAGTTTTAATAAAGTAATTATATTAATAATGATAAAATTAGTAATAATATAATATATTAAAGTAATTAATTTAAATATAAAATTTATGAATTAGGCAAATAAAAATATTTACTTGTTTAACAAAAACATCGTTTTTTGATTATAATTTAAGATTTATTCTGCTCAATGAAAATTTAAATAGCCGCAGTATTTTAACTGTGCAAAGGTAGCATAATAATTTGTTTATTAATTGTAAACTGGAATGAAAGAATAGATAAAATATTTACTTTATTAATATTATAAATATAAAGTTAATTTTTTAGTAAAAAAGCTAAAATTTTTTATTGGGACGAGAAGACCCTATAGAATTTTATATTATAATGAATATTTTAAATTAATATATTTTTATATATTTATTATATTAATTTATTGGGAGGATAATTAAATTTTTAAACTTTAATATAATTAACCAAAGATAAATGAAGATTGGATTTTATATATAAAATTTTAGAAAAATTACCTTAGGGATAACAGTGTAATATTTTTAGAAAGTTCTTATTGATAAAAATGTTTATAACCTCGATGTTGAATTTAGATTAATTTAAATAGAAGTTTGTTTAAATTTTAGTCTGTTCGACTATTAAAATCTAACATGATTTGAGTTCAAATCGGTGTGAGCCAGATTGGTTTCTATCTTATAAAAATATGTTATTTTTGTACGAAAGGATTAGATAGCAGTAAAATTTAGATTATTAATGAATGTAATTAATTTATGATTATTATTTTGGCAGATAAAGTGTAATAAATTTAGAATTTATAAATGTATATTAAGTACAAATAATAATTTATTTGTTCGGAGATTTAACTTTAATCTTAATAAATTTATGATTATTTTTAAGGGGGGTTGTAATAATTTTAATTGGAGTGGCTTTTATATCTTTATTGGAACGAAAAATTATAAGGTATGTTCAGTATCGAAAGGGGCCGAATAAGGTTGGAATTTACGGAATTTTACAGCCATTTAGAGATGCAATTAAATTATTTAGTAAAGAGGAATTTAAATTATTTTATAGGGAGGAAAAATTATATTTTTGAGTACCTTTGTACATAATTTCTATTTCTTTAATTAGATGAATTACTTTTCCATTTTACAGAAATTGACCAGAAAATGTTGAGATTAGGGGAATAGTTTTAATGTGTATTTTTAGATTAGGGGTTTATTATTTAATATATATAGGTTGATCTTCTGTGTCAAGATATTCTTATCTGGGGGGGGTTCGTTCTATTGCTCAAACAATTTCTTATGAAGTTGGGTTTAGAATAGTATTATTAAGATTATTTTTTTTTTTGATAAGGAGAGAAATTTATGAAATGATTAGTTTACAAAATAGATTAATTATATTTATTGTTTTATTACCATTATTAATAAATTGAGTAATTGTAATATTAGCTGAATTAAATCGGACTCCATTTGATTTTTCTGAAGGTGAATCTGAGTTAGTAAGGGGATTTAATGTTGAGTATTCTGGGGTTAAGTTTGCTTATATTTTTATGAGTGAATATTCTATAATTTTATTTATATCATATTTAATAAGAATAATATTTTTTTCTAAGGTGTTTGAATTGGTTATAATAATTTTAATTTGAGTATTTAGAAGATTAATTTTAATGGTGCGATCTTTTTATCCGCGGTTTCGATATGATTTATTAATATATCTAATATGATTAGATATTTTACCTGAATTAATCGGAATAATTATTATAATTATTATAATTGAGATTTATTAGTAACAAATTAATAGAAATTTTTAATTTCTTTTTTATGTTTTCAAAACATATGTTATAAAACTTATTAATTAATTTATTTATTTGTAGGAATAAAAATTATTTTATCTCATAATTTTATAATAATTGGATTAATAATAAAGAATATGAAGTAGGAAATTGTAAGGATTTGTCTGATAGTATAGAAAGGAAATTCAATGGGTTTCATACCTGCCCATGTTAATAGAATAAAATTATTAATAAAAATTCAATAGTAAAATTTATTAATTGGATAAAAGGAAGTTGAGTTTATTTTATTTAAGTGAGTGAAAGATATAGAGAATAAAATAAGAATTGATATTAATAAACTAATTACTCCCCCTAATTTATTAGGAATAGATCGAAGAATAGTATAGGCGAATAGGAAATACCATTCAGGTTGAATATGAATGGGGGTTACTATTGGGTTAGCTAAAATAAAATTATCAGGGTCATTAAATATGTTTGGGTTAGTTAGAATAATTGATGTAAGGATAAAACTTAAAGTTATAAATCCAACTAAATCTTTAAAAGAGTAATATCTATGAAATGGAATTTTTATTATATTTCTTTTAATACCTAGAGGATTAGATGAGCCATAGGTGTGGAGAGAAATTAAGTGGTTAATTACAAAGATAGTAATAATAAATGGGAGAAGAAAATGAAGGGAATAAAATCGGTTTAGAGTAGCATTATTAACAGAAAATCCACCTCATAGTCATATTACTATTGTATTACCAATATAAGGGATAGATGATAATAGGTTTGTAATTACAGTAGCGGCTCAGAATGATATTTGCCCTCATGGTAGAATATATCCTAAGAAAGCTGTTGCTATAGATGTTAAGAAAATGATAATTCCGATTGCTCATGTTGTGAATAGTTTATAAGATTGAAAATAAATATTTCGTGCGATGTGAATATATATACAGATAAAGTATATTGATGCCCCATTTATATGTAAGAATCGGAGAAGATATCCGTAATTAATATCATTATTAATATGAATAATTCTTTGAAAAGAAAAAATTGTTCTAGGTGAGTAATGTATAGATAGAAATAATCCTGAAATTAGTTGGATTCTTAGTGTAATTCCTAGTATGGATCCAAAGGATCATCAGGTGTTAATATTAATAGGAGTAGGTAGATTAATTAGAGATTCATTAATAATTTTAAAATGTGAATTTATAATAGATTTATTCATTATAATGGTAAAAATTTTATTGATAAATTTTGGGATTTAATGTTATTGATTAATAGAATTATGAGAATAACTAAAAGAATTAATCTTAATAAAAAAATATTAATGTAATTATTAAAAATGGAGTTTAAATTTTGAGTATTATAAATATTTAAATTATTAATAAAATTATTTATAATTTTATTTGGATTGAAATGAGATGACAAAGTGTTTATATTGTTATATATATAAGAAATTAAAATTAGAAGAGTGAATTTTAAGTATAAAGATATTGGTCTTCTTTTTTTAATTATGAGTGGTTCATTTTCATAAATAAAAAATATAAATAAAATTATAATACCTCCAATTATTATTAGAAAGATTATTACTATTAAAATTGAGGTTTTTATTAATAAGGTGATTGAGCAAGAGATTATAAGAGTAAATAAAATTAATTGAAGTATGAATAGGCTTAGGGGAGATTGAAATAGTATGATATAAATTAATAAAATTAAATTTATTGTTTCAATATATATATATATATTCATTTGTTAATTAATATAGTTTAAAATTAAAATAATAATTTTGTAAATTATAGATAAGAGTTTTCTTTTTTAATCAAAAAATAGTTTAAGTAAAAATATTAATTTTGGAGATTAAAGATATGAGGATATTATTTTTTTGATTTTGTTATTAAAAATAGGTTTATAGAATTTAATTTTTAGTAATAAGTATTGAAATTTTTAAGTTATGTAAATTTATTTAAAAATTTTTAGGTATTTTGTATTCATTTATTTTAAAAATTCTTAAAATTGATCCCTCTCAAATCCCGAAAATCGACCCCAAAATCCCGAAAATCGACCCCAAAATCCCGAAAATCGACCCCAAAATCCCGAAAATCGACCCCAAAATCCCGAAAATCGACCCCAAAATCACAAAAATTTTTTTTTAATGTTAAAATTAGTTTAAAAATATTTTTATCATATAAACATTTATATAATATATAAATATTTTAGAGGTAATTAATTTTTGTTAATTGTAAATTAATATTAAAATTTATTATTAACGTTATAAAATAGAGAAAGAAATATAAATTAGTAATTATTTTAATTAATATAAATATTTAAATAATTAAATTATTTATATAATATATGAATATAAAATTTTATATAATAATCTATAATTTATATAATAATCTATAATTTAAATTTTATATAATAATTAAAATTTTATATAATAATCTATAATTTATATAATAATCTATAATTTAAATTTTATATAATAATCTATAATTTATATAATTTTATCTTATAAAAATTTATATAATATATATATATATATATATATATATATATATATAAATAAATAAATTTTTATAATAAAAATTATTAAGTAAAAATTATAATCAATTGAGTGATGATTATAATCAATTGAGTGATGATTATAATCAATTGAGTGATGATTATAATTGAGTGATGATTATAATCAATTGAGTGATGATTATAATTGAGTGATGATTATAATCAATTGAGTGATTTGTGAATTGTTTTGACTCACGTAAGTAATTTAATTTTTAAATAGTGTTAAGTTACTTACGTGAGTTATAAAATAAAGAGATTAAATTTAGGTTTCTAACTTAATTATTTTAATAGTTAAATTCTATTATTATTTTAAAATTTTATAGTTTAATTTTAAAATAATAAATTGCAAATTTATAGATATTTAATAAATTAAAATTTATAGAAATTGGTTCATTCATTAATTCGAAATTAATTGTATTAAATATTATACTATATAAATTTAGAAGATACTTATTTTTAAAATGAATAAAAATAGGGGAATAATATGGGAGAAGTTAATTAAAAAATTTTTATTATTAATATAATTATTAAAAGAATTAAATAAATAAGTTTTATAATTTATTATAAATGTAAATATAAAGATTGAATAAATGGAAGTGCATAGAATGGTAATAATAAATATTATTAATATTATTATGTTGATATTTAATGAAATATTTAAAATAATTAGAATTTCTCTTATTATATTAATAGTTAATGGTAGACCTATATTTGATGTACAAATAATAAATCAAATTAGAATTATAGATTTAAAATTTAATTTTAGATTTTTTAAAATGAAAATAGTTCGTGAATGGAGATTTTCATAAAAAATATTGTGAGAGAAAAATAGAGCTGAAGAAGTTAATCCATGGGCTAGTATTATTAAGAAGATTCCTAAATCACTTAAATTATTAGAAATTAATATAGTAATGAAAGATATGGTTATATGAACAATAGAAGATAGGGCGATTAAGATTTTAATATCTAATTGAATAAGGGTGTATAATGATAAAAATAAAGTAATTGTAATAAATAAATTAATTAAGTATAATTTTAGATTATTGAATAGATAATTAGTTAATAGGGGTTTGAAGATTAAATATAAATACCCAGATATTTTTAATATAATTCTAGCTAAAATTATAGAACCGTAAACGGGGGAATCTCCGTGAGCTTTGGGGAGTCAGATATGGAATATAAAAATTGGTATTTTTACTATAATTATTAATAATAAAATTATTCTGTAAGAATTAAAGGATAAATTATAATTATTAATTTGGTTTAAAAATAGGATTGAGGGGATAGAGAAGATGATTATAAATAAAAATATATTTATAAGAGATAAAAAACGATCAGATGATTTTCTTTTTCATAATATAAATATCAAGATGGGAAGAATACTTCCTTCAAAGGTGAAGTAAATTAATAGGGGAGAGTTTGTGTTAAAGAAAGTTAATAAAGTAATTAGGATAATTATTAAATTAATTTTATTAAATTTAATTGAATAGTTATTATTAATAATTAAGCAAATTAAAATAATTCAAATTAGTAAAATAGTTATTCAATTACTATAATTTAAATAGTTAGTTATAGAAAGGGGGGTGTGTAATAAAGTTAAAATTAATAAAAATATTAATTGAGTAAAGAATAGTACTGGGGAATTGTTTAGTAATAGACATACATAAATTAATAGAGTTTCATTATACATATATTAAAGTATTAAATGAAATAATGATTTAATTTTTTTTCGTTGTATAAATGTAATTAGAGCAAGACCAATGATTCTTTCTATTAGAAAGAAAAAAATAAAATATAAAATAAAGAAAGCTTGATTAGTTAAGTAAAATAAATTGGTTATAAAGTAAATTATAGAAATAGTTAGAAATTCTATTCCAATAATTATTGATATGAATATAAATTTGTTTTGAAATAGAATGATTAAAATAATGAGGAAGTAGGTTATAGAGAATATTAAAAATATATTAATTGGAAAATTTGTTTCAATTATATTATTAACAGTAATATGTCTCTAATTTGACTTCAATTAATAATTTTAAGATAATAATTAAAAATTAATTTTTAATTTGCAATATTAATGTTTTATTTAAACTATTATCCTTTGTTAAATTTTATTTAAATAGTTTAATAAAAATATTGATTTGTGATATCAAAGATATAAAAATTTTATTTTAAATATTGTTTTATGTTTATATTATAATTTTTAATTTTTTATGAATGGTTTTATTAGTGGGGGGATGATCTTTATATATAAATTTTTTTAATAAGTTAATTATTTTAGAGTGGGAAGTGTATGTAATGGGGATTTTAAGTTTTAATTATTCTTTATATTTGGATTGAGTTAATTTATTGTTTATAAGGTTAGTAATATTGATTAGTTTATCAATTATATTTTATAGAATTGAGTATATAAGGGGGGATACTAAATTATATGGATTTTTTTTATTGATATTAATATTTGTTATTTCAATATTACTAATATTATTAAGTCCAAGATTATTGAGTATTTTGTTAGGTTGAGATTTATTAGGTTTAATTTCATATTGTTTAGTAATTTATTATAATAATATAATTTCTATAAATTCAGGTATAATTACTTTTATCTCAAATCGATTAGGGGATGCATTTTTATTAGTTAGATTAATGAGTTTAATTATATATAGTTCTTTAAATTTATTTTTATGAGATAGAATTGATTATATAATTTTATTATTATTATTATTAATAAGAATTACTAAAAGGGCTCAAATTCCTTTTTCTTTATGACTCCCTAAGGCTATAGCGGCCCCCACACCTATTTCTTCATTAGTCCATTCATCGACTTTAGTAACTGCGGGGGTATATTTAAATTTTCGTTATAATTTAATTTTTAGTGTATATAGAGATATTTTGATTTTTTTGTCTATATTGACTATAATTTTGGGGGGTTTATTAGCTTTTGTGGATTATGATTTAAAAAAAATTATTGCTTATTCTACATTAAGACAGTTAGGGGTAATAATAGTTTCTATTTCTGTTAATTTGATTTATGAGGGTATATTTCATTTAATAATACATGCTTTATTTAAATCTATATTATTTATGTGTGCAGGGGTTATTATACATAGAATAGGGGGGATTCAAGATTTGCGTTATATAGGGGGATTAATTATAAAAATACCTATGGTAATGGTATTATTTAATGTTAGGAATTTATCTTTATGCGGAATTCCTTTTATATCTGGATTTTATTCAAAAGATTTGATTTTTGAGATATTTTTTTTAATGGATGTTAGAATTTTGATAAATTTTATGTTGATAATTGGGATAATGTTAACTTTAATATATAGAATTCGTTTATATAAAATTTTAGTGTTTAGTAATAATATAAAAAGATTAATAATTATAGGAGAAGGATTTAATATGTGTAAATCAATGTATTTGTTAGGGGTAATAAGTTTATGTATGGGGAGAGGAATATATTGAATATTTTATTGAAATTTACATTTAGTCTTTATAAGATTGATAAATAAAATATTGATTTATTTAATTATGGGGGTTAGATTATTGATAAGTTTAATAAAATTTTCATTAAATGTAATAAATTTTATTATAAAAATATATAATTTAGATTATATTTATTTATTAATTTGAAAAAATATAATATTTATGGGAAATAAATTTAATATAAAATATGAGGAATTAATTTTTGGTGATGTGTTATTAAATTATTCATTAGGATTTTTATGAAGAAGATTAATTTCATTTAAGGAATTAAAGTTTTATATTTTAGAATTGGTGAAATTAATGTTTTTATTATTTATAATATTATTTTTAGTAATATTATTTATTTTAAGATTTATATAAAATAAATATAATTTTAACTTTGAAGGTTAATAGTTTAATAATAACTTAAAATCTTAAATAAGATTTAATTAAAGATAATTAATTTTAAATTGAAATTTTAATGTTTTTATTAAACTAAAATCTTATCAGAATAAGTTTCCTATGAATCATTCAATGATTAAAGTTGAGATTATAAAAATAATAAAAAATATTATAGCTATTAATCAAAGGGTTGAATGATATATATGTATAATTTGGTAGGTTATAGGAATTAAAATGTTAATTTCAATATCAAAAATTAAATAAATTAATCCAATAATAAAAAATTTTATTTCAGTATTTGAATTTCCTGAGTAAAATGTTTTGAATCCACATTCAAAGGGGGAGGATTTAATCCGGTTATTTATTATATTTTGGGAAATAATTGAATTAAATTTGAATAAAATTCATATAAGAGTGATTATAATAAATAAAATTTGCATAAATATAATTAATATAATTATTTATATTAAGAATATTAAACTTACTAATTGGAAATTAGTTGCACTTTTTATACTATATAAATAAAATTTAGTAGATGTTAATAAATAAGAATAATCATACAATGTCTACAAAATGTCAGTATCATGAGGCAGCCTCAAATCTAAAATGGTGGGAGGGGGAGTATTGAAGGTTAAGTAATTTTATTAGACAAACAATTAAGAAAGTAGTTCCGATGATAACATGTAATCCATGGAAACCTGTTGCTACAAAAAAAATTGACCCAAAACATGAATCATTAATAGAAAAGGGGGCTTCATTGTATTCTATTAATTGGAGAGAAGAGAAATATAATCCTAATAAGATTGTAATAATTAATCCAATTGATCTTTCTTTAAAATTATTTTTTAGTAAAGAGTGGTGGGATCATGTTAAAGAGATTCCTGAGGTAATTAAAATTAATGTATTTAGTAGTGGGATAGATAAATTATTAAAGGGGTGGATATTTAAAGGGGGTCATTGAGTACCAATTTCAATTCTGGGGGATAAAAATATGTGAAAAAAGGTTCAAAAGAATGAAATAAAAAAAAATACTTCTGAAGAGATAAATATGATTATCCCGATTTTTATATTTTTTTGAGTAAGAATAGTATGTGAACCTTGATAAAAAGCTTCTCGATTAATATTATTTCATCATTGAGTAACAATAATTACAGATTCAATGTAAATTTTAAATATAATTAAGGTTGTAAAATTATTATTGATATTATTAAATCATATTGTTATAATTATTAATAAGTTTATTAATCTAAAAGATATTAATAATGGTCATGGGGATTCAGTCACAAAGTGGAATGGGTGATTATGGGTAATTTTATGCATTTAAATTTCAGCTCTATAAAGAATTGATAAGGTTGCAAATACATAAGCTTGAATTAGTGAAACTCTTATTTCTAAAATCGTTAAAAGTATTTGGGGAATAAAAATAGGTATTCATGCAAAGATTGGGGAGTTGATAAATTGTGAACCAATTAGAGTTAATAAAAGATGCCCTGCAATTATGTTGGCCGAGATTCGAATTGCTAAGGTGAGGGGTCGAATAATATTTCTAGTTGTTTCAATAATTACCATTAGGGGTATTAGAGGAAATGGGGTATTTTTTGGAACTAAGTGTGTGAATAATTGATTGGTGTGTATTATTATATTAAAAATTATAATAGAAATTCAAAGGGGGAGGGAGATTGATAGGGATAAAGATATTTGTCTTGTGGGTGTAAAAATAAATGGGATTAATCCTATAAAATTTACTAGTATTAAAAAAATAATTAGTGAGACAAAAAAATAAATGTTGGTATAATATTTATTAGATAAAATTTTGTATTCTTTGAAAATATTAGTTTTAATTAGTTGAGGTAAGATATTAAAATTTCTGAAGATTGTTCAATATGATGGGGTTAAAATAAAAAAAGGAATTAAAATTCTAATTCAATTTAAAGATAAGTAAAATCTTGTTGAAGGGTCAAAATTTGAGAAAAGGTTTGTTATCATTTTAGATTTAATGAGAAATTGTTTTTATTTAGTTTGTCTTTATTTAAAGGTATTTCATTGAATTTAAAAAATAAAATTGTATTAAATAAGGTTAAAATTAGTCATGTTAGAATTATAATAAATAATCAAAGTATTGGTTTTATTATTGGTATTCACTATAGATAATTAAATATCATAATTTGATTTAAAAGATCAATACTTTTTTCAGTCATATAGAGATAGAATATACAAATAATTGGTATATTTTTAAAATGACATTTTAAAGTTTTAATAAACTAATTCTATAAATTATTGATTTAATTCATTGTTTAAAATTTTTAATAGAAGTAATTTCTAGGGTAATTGGTATGAAACTATGATTGATTCCACAGATTTCTGAACATTGACCAAAGTAGATTCCGTATGATAGGGGTATTATAATTATTTGATTTATACGTCCTGGAATAGCGTCTATTTTAATACCTAGTGAAGGAATTGTTCAAGAGTGAATTACGTCATTTGAATTGGATATAATTCGTGTAGGAGAAAATAGAGGGATAATTAATCGATTATCTACATCTAATAGGCGCATATTTTGGGGGGAATAAGATTTAATTATAAAAGAATCGAAATTGAGATTTTTAAAGTCAGAGTATTCGTAAGTTCAATATCATTGATGTCCAATAGTTTTAATAGTAAGAATAGGGTTAAAAATTTCATCTGTTAAATATAGAATTTTTAATGAGGGGAAGGCTATTGTTAATAGAATAATTATAGGGATAATTGTTCAAAAAATTTCAATTGTATGATTATGAATAATATTAATATTGATAAATTTATTAAAAATAATAAATGAGATGGAGTAAAAGATAGAAGTTATGATTATAATTATAATTATTATAGAAAAATCATGGAAATTAATTATGGAGTTTATTATAAATGAATTTGGGTCATGAAAATTTAATGTATTTCAAATTTTTAATAAAAGGAATTCTTTATTTTTAGAGTTTAAATCTAATACACTTAATCTGCCATATTAAAAATAATAAGATTAGTTAAATTTGTTGATTGAGGCTAGTTCATTAAAAGTATGATTGAAAGGGGGAAAATGTATTTTTCATTCAACTGAATTATTAAATTTATAAATTAGGGGTCGTTTTCTACAAATTGATTCTCAGATGATGTAAATTAAAAATAAAATTCTAAATATAGAGATTATAGATCCAATTGATGAAATTAAATTTCATGCTAATATTGAATCAGGGAAATCTGAGTAACGTCGAGGTATTCCATTTAATCCCAGGAAGTGTTGGGGAAAGAAGGTAAGATTTACCCCAATAAATATGGAAATAAATTGGATTATAAGTCAAGAGTTATTTAAAGATAAGCCTGTGAATAGGGGGAATCAATGAATTAATCTGGCAATAATGGAAAAAATTGCCCCTATAGATAAAACATAGTGAAAGTGGGCGACAACATAATATGTATCATGTAAAATGATATCAAGAGATGAATTGGATAAAATAATCCCAGTTAATCCCCCTATGGTAAATAAAAAAATAAATCCAATTGATCAGATTATTCTTGGAGAAAAAGTCAATTTTCTTCCAAAGATTGTTGATAATCATCTAAATACTTTAATTCCTGTGGGGACAGCAATAATTATGGTTGCTGAGGTAAAGTAAGCTCGTGTATCTACATCTATACCGATAGTGAATATATGATGTGCTCAAACAATAAATCCCAAAAATCCGATTGATAATATAGCATAAATTATTCCAATAGATCCAAAAGATTCTTTTTTTCCTGATTCATTGATAATAATTTGAGAAATTAATCCAAATCCTGGAAGAATTAAAATATAAACTTCGGGGTGACCAAAAAATCAAAATAGATGTTGATATAAAATAGGGTCTCCTCCTCCGGAGGGATCAAAAAAAGAAGTATTAAAATTTCGGTCTGTTAGGAGTATAGTAATGGCTCCAGCTAGAACAGGTAGAGAGAATACAAGTAAAATTGTAGTAATTAAGATTGATCATGTAAATAAGGATAGATTATGAAGTTTTATTTTATAATTAAATATGTTTCAAATAGTTGAAATGAAATTAGTTGATCCTATAATAGATGAAATTCCTGCAATATGTAAGGAAAAAATTAGTAAATCTATAGAAATTCCTATTTGACCAATGTTAGAAGATAGGGGAGGGTAGGCAGTTCAACCTGTTCCTACACCTTTGTTAGTTATAGATCTTAGGATTAAGAGAAGGAATGAGGGGGGTAAAAGTCAAAATCTTATATTATTTATTCGTGGGAAAGCTATATCAGGTACATTAATTATGATGGGGATTAATCAATTTCCAAATCCTCCAATTATGAAAGGTATAATTGTAAAAAAAATTATAATTAAAGCATGGTTAGTGATTAAAGAATTATAAAGATTATCATTATTTAAAATAGATGAGGGTATTCTTAATTCAAAACGAATAATTATTCTTATTGAAGATCCTACTATACCTGATCATATTCTGAATATGAAGTAGAGTATACCAATATCTTTGTGATTAGTTGATAGAAATCATTTTTTTATTTTATTCATTTATGTTCTTAAAATAATTGAGGTTAAAATAATTATAGTATATAGGAATTTATTTATTTTTTTTATATTAAAATTTTTATTGTAATTTAATTTAAATTTATGTGGTATTAATCGAAATATTATAGGAATAATAATTATTAAATAATTAATTAATGCAAAGGTGGATGATAATATAAGTATAGTTAAAATAATAATATTATTATAGAAATTGATATTGTTTAAGTTATTTAGTACAATTCATTTTAAAATAAATGAAGATAGAGGGGGTATCCCTCTTATTGAAAAGGTTATTCTAATAATAATAATCCATAAATTTAAATTTATAGGTATATATGTTAATGAAAATAATGAGTTAATGTTTATATATATAAAAGTTTTACAAATTAAAAATATTATTATGATATATATAAATATATAAATGATTCAGTTATTAGAATTAAGAAGAGATATAATAATTCAGGAATTGTGATTTAGGGATGAGAATCTAAATAATATTTTTAAATTGATTTGTTTATATATAAATATTATTAGTATGATAGATGTAATACTTATAATAATTAAGATAAAATATTGATTAATTAAAAAATTAGTTATTATAAATAGGGGGATTAATTTTATTAATGTTCTTAAAATAAAACATAAGTTTCATGAAAGATTTTTTATTATTATAATAAATCATTTTTGAAAGGGGGGGAGTCCTAATTTAATTATTAAAAAGAATAAAATAAAAATATTTAATAGATATATGTAATTTGTAAATATATTTAAAAATAATAGAAGAAGAAGGATAAAATTAGAAGAAATTGTTTGAATAATATAATAAACAGTGGCAAATTTAATTTTAAAATTTATTAATTGAAATATAAATATTATAGAAATAAATTCATATAGTATCCATATAATAATGGGGGAGTTTGAGAAGAAAATGGGGATGATTAATAAATAAAAAATTATTATAGATATTATTTTTATTTTATTCATTTTTATATTTAAGTGTTTATTGCATAAAAATTTTTGATATTTTTGGAATTAGGATTACTAATAGATATAGTAATATTTTATTTAAATATTGTGTCTGATTAAAGAGTTAAATTGTAAATTTAAATATGGATTAGTTAAATCTCAATATTAAATTTTTTTAAAGATAAAATTTATCATTTTAATATTTTCAATATTAGGCTTTATTAAATTTAAGCTATTTAAAATAATATATATATATATATATATATAATAAGTTAATTTAAACTATTAGATTCATAATCTAACAATAAATGTATTTTTTATATAAGTTAAGAGGAATAATTAATATGCCTGAAAAAGGTTTATTTTGATAGAATAAGTTATATAGTTAATAAAACTATTATTAAT